GAAATTTATATAGAATTTTTGAAAAAGACTTTCGAAAGGAAAGACTTACTATCTTTGGGATCTGATCCTACACCGCTGCTCAATATCTTAGTGGATCGACTCTATTACATAAGTGGATTCCTAACATTTGTCTCACATCATGACATAAGTAAGCAGTTATTTTTGTATCGGCGCAAAACCTTACTAATTGATCTTTACGGTGCTTACTCTATCAATTAGATCCTTTACCCATAGAATAAAACAGCTAGGCATATCTATTTCTTCATATTTCAACTTCTATGAAGTTTCTTTCTTTTCTACAGCTGATAAAAATCGTTGTTTTAGACAATGCATATGTAGAAAGCCCTTTTCTAGTATTTACTAGTGAATTTGATCTTTATTTACTTTTTATTTCTATAGTGGAGATAGTCGCACGTAATGACAGATCACGGCCATATTATTAAAAGCTTGTGGTAAGAATGGGTTTCGTTCGAGCGCTCTAAAATAATATTCCAAAGCTTTCGTGTGTTCTCCGTTACTTGTGTGGATAAGTCCTATGTTATAGAGTATATAACTTCGGTCATAGGGATCAATTTCTAGTCGCATAGCTTCATAATAATTCTGTAAAGCTTCTGCATAATTCCCTTCGGATTGAGCTGACATCCGTTACGGTCGTCATTCAATTCACAGAATCTCCGTTACAGAACCGTACATGAGATTTTCATCTCATACGGCTCCTCCCTTATGTGCATAATGATAAAATGATAAAGAAGATGAAAATCTTCTCATTATAAACTAAGTAGGGCTAGTGTTTTTACAAGAAATCTCTAGCCAACCTTCCTGCAAGAGATCTTTTCTTAACATCAAACGTATTGTTACTAGAGAGAAAAGATAACTCCAACAATTTCTTTGTTCTCAACGCTTCCCAATGTCCAGGAATTAGTCACTTCAACAGCCTTCGATGGTTATACGGGTATCCAAAATACAAACGAGATGGATGTTTGTTGTCCCAACCATTCTTTTAGTCCCAAGCTTGCTAAAGAAGGGGATAATTTATAATATAACAAAGTTTTCGTGTTGTTAATTTCTAGGTGTAGTGCTTCTTCCCCTCTGCTACCTATTGGTTAGGATTGACCCGTAATACCGAACCTATAGGTATAACCTTTCGCTCAATACTAGAATCGAGAATTGAAACATAGCATCTGAGGCTGCATTAATCGAGGATACACGACAGAAGGAATTGTTCTATTTCCAAACTTTACCTTCTACAAGCGTAGATTTTTTTCTTTTTTTCCCGATCACGAATCATGTGTATTTCTCGTAAAACCGAGAGTCAAAAAAAAAGTCAAATCGCACCATCTCTGTAATAAGTAAATGCCTCTTTTTCTCCTGAAGTTGTCGGAATTATTCGTAATAAGATATTGGCTACAATCGAAAAGGTTTTATCAATAAAATTTCCATTTATCCGCGATCTAGACATAGGTAGCAATCCATTCTATCATTGTTCTCATTACTTCTCGGGGGAAAATGATCCCACAAGGAAAAGAATTTTACAGTACGAAATAACATAAAAACAGATTCATTATCATTAAAAAATATGGTCCAATATTAAAATTGTTCTTTTTTACATTACAGGAACAGGAATTGATTGATAAGAATTAAGAAATAAATATTGGGAACCGCATTGGATTCCATCTTACTGGAATAGTCTATCAACGAAAGAAACTATTCTTATTTGATTGAAGTTACAGCTTAGAAAAACTTAAGTTGATTGAATTATGATACAAAGAAGAAAAAGGATCGAATCGAGTAATCATTGTATGATGAAAATGGGCCCATTTTTTTTGTGTACTTAGCGGATATCAGTAGACAATCAACTAGAAAATATAAAAAAATTGTTTATCAATTTGTATTTTTAATAGATAGATGGGATAAGGATTTTTGTTGATAACAGGCCTAAAAAGCAATTTGAGAATTCTTCTGGTATGGAATCGTAGTCTAAATAGAATCATGATCTAAAGATATCCATTAACCATAGTCTATAAAATATAGAACCCTAGCTCAGTCGATTCGTTAGAATTTCTAATTTATTGATTTAATGCGGTCGGTATAGTATAAATAGATAATAAGAAAAAGAAAATAACATTGTTTTTGCAAACATGAATAGAATTTTTTTAACAGTTTTTATTTTTATAAGAAAACAATTTTCTATTTTTATCGCTTTCTATTTAGAATTGATTGGTTGTACCTACCCAATAATCTAATTCTAATATAAATAATGAATTATTCACTCGATTTTCGGTTTTTAGGTCATAATCATTATGTAGGAGAGATGGCCGAGTGGTTGAAGGCGTAGCACTGGAACTGCTATGTAGGCTTTTGCTTACCGAGGGTTCGAATCCCTCTCTTTCCTTACCTTCACCTAATTTACCGATCTTACTAACCACAATAGATCAATAGATATAGATCAAATAGCAATATATGACTATTCCAATAGTTAGACCTTTCTTTGATATGGATTCTCTATTCCTAATGGCTGTGGTACGGAAAATACTGTTAAAGAAACGAGTAGACAAGGAATGAAAATATCCCTCTCGGTCTATGACACCTAAATGGAAGAAAAATCCGGAGCAAACCCTTAATTTATCTTAACCTTAGGTTAATTTACTTCGCCGAAAGGGAGGAATATATTAGTCTTTATTTTCTTTTTGTTAGGTTTAAGTCTGACGAGAATAATATTCTACAACCAGCAATTCATTTATTTTCAAACCGACCCATTTACTATCTATTATTTGATTGACTAATCCTTTATATTGGAATGGTTGAAGAGTCAAATGGTTTGGCAATTCCTCCTGAGGGGATGAATCGAGATAATTTTGAATTAGAGCTCTAGATTTTTGTTCATCTCTCGCCGCAATAGTATCTCGGGGTTTGCAGCGATAACTTGGTATATCTACTATACGACCGTTGACTAAAATATGTCTATGGTTAACTAATTGGCGAGCTCCCGGAATAGTCGGGGCCATACCCAACCGAAAAAGGATGTTATCCAGACGCATTTCAAGTAATTGTAGTAAAACCTGACCTGTTGACCCCTTTGCCTTTCCGGCGAGACGAACGTATTTAAGTAATTGTCGTTCTGTAAGACCATAATGAAAACGCAATTTTTGTTTTTCTTCTAGGCGAATACGATATTGGGATTTTTTCCCAGAACGCGATTGGTTTCTAAGATCACTTCCAGCTCGGGGCCTTTTATTAGTTAGCCCTGGTAAAGCCCCCAGGCGACGTATTTTTTTGAAACGAGGACCTCGGTAACGCGACATAAAGACTCCTTATTTATAATATAATTAATTATTAATTTATTCTTATTGATGAAATTTTATTCTTCATTCTACAGAATAAATCTAAACTAAAAATGAACTAAATTCTAAATAAAGCAAAATTTACTGAAGTATTATTCTATTATTAATATTAATTAAAGAATAATGAGATGAGTTGAATAAATATCCAGTTTCCAGTTTTCTATATATAGAAAAGGAAAAGGATTCTGTTCGTGAGATAGTTGGAAATTCCTATCCTATCCTATAATCAATGGCTTTTGCGAAAAGAAGAATACATTTTTTTTTTTTTTCACTTTGATTTCAAAGATGCATTATCAATCATGTAAAAAAGGAAATAAATAGAGAAAAGCCGACTATCGGAATCGAACCGATGACCATCGCATTACAAATGCGATGCTCTAACCTCTGAGCTAAGCAGGCAGGCTAACATAAATTCGACATGCAGAGGAATTCAATAAACTCTTAGAATCTTTGCTATTAACTATTTTCATTCTTGGCTATTCATATTCGCTATTTATAACAATAACATAATTCATATTAAATATGAAATTCATTATTATTATTTAAATTTAATTTAAATTATTATTATTAATTAATATTAAATTATTATTATTTTTTATTATTATTTTATTAATATAATATTATTTTATTAATATTAAATTAAACATAAACAATAGAATAATTCTAATTTCAAATAATAATAACTGTTAAATATTATAGAACATAAGATTAATCTAGCGATATATAATTTCAATTTTTTTATTATTTTAATTTTTTTATATTTATTTTATAAAATAATATAAATAAATTATCGACCGTTCAAGTATTTTCAATTTCATGGCTAAATGAGTGGAAGAGAGACAGATGTATAGGGTATGATCCACCTATATTGAATTGCGGATACAGAAATGATAAAATTGTTTTTGATTGGACCGAATACGAGCCTCCTATAGAAGATGAAAGAAGATACACAAGAAATCACAAAGAGAAGAAAACACTTTTTCGAGACAGGCATCTATCTAATGAATTGAACGGTTCCGGTATAAATGAAAGAAAAAAGGGATGGGATCACAATGATATTTTCATCTCAAAAGGGGGATATGGCGAAATCGGTAGACGCTACGGACTTAATTGGATTGAGCCTTGGTATGGAAACTTACTAAGTGATAACTTTCAAATTCAGAGAAACCCTGGAATTAATAAAAATGGGCAATCCTGAGCCAAATCACGTTTTCCGAAAACAAGCAAAGGTTCAGAAAGCGAAAATAAAAAAGGATAGGTGCAGAGACTCGATGGAAGCTATTCTAACGAATGGAGTTAATTGTATACATTGGTATAGGAATCCTTCTATCGAAACTTCAGAAAAGTGAAGGATAAGCCTGTATACATAATACAGAAGAATTGGTGTGAATCGATTCCATATTGAAGAAAGAATCCAATATTAATTGATCAAACCATTCACTCCATAATCTGATAGATCTTTTGAAGAACTGATTAATCGGACGAGAATAAAGATAGAGTCCCGTTCTACATGTCAATACTGGCAACAATGAAATTTATAGTAAGAGGAAAATCCGTCGATTTCAAAAATCATGAGGGTTCAAGTCCCTCTATCCCCAAAAAGACCATTTGACTCCCTAATTCTTTATCATATCCTTTTGATTTATCCTTTTTCGTTAG